TGTTGTAAATTTTAAGTTGAATTAGGATTTATGTCTTAATACATTAACTATATGTACTTGCTTATATGCATGGGGCATATAATTTAATGTACGATATACATATATGTTTTATTGTACTATATAATTTTATGTACTGTCAAGAAGTAGTTTAATCAGAATGTCAGCTTTGGGTGCTAACGGTAGGGAGATGTTCCTTCTTCTTGATGCCTTGAGAGAATAGGCTTCTCATTTTTGGTTTACAAAACCAAAGTAATATTTATACTATCAGGGCACGAGTTTCATTTTAATATTTTATCTTCAATAATACCTGAGATAGGTATGAGGATGAGGATAATGGAGAAGTAGCTGATGGAGGCTAGTTGGCCAATAATGATGAAAGGGTGTTCGACGGGTTGGCCTCCGATTCAGGTTAGGATTAGGAGATTTGCTACTAGCATTCAGTAGAGGGTTTGAGTAATAGGGCGGAAAATTAGGCTGCGTTGTTTTGATGTATGAAGTAGGGGTAGAAGAGCTAGAATTAGGATTGATATGATCAAGGCAAGGACCCCTCCTAGTTTGTTAGGGATAGAGCGAAGAATGGCGTAGGCAAATAGGAAATATCATTCTGGTTTGATGTGAGGAGGGGTGTTGAGTGGGTTGGCCGGTGTGTAGTTGTCGGGGTCTCCTAAGAGGTCTGGGAAAAATAGTACTAGAATTATTAGAAGTGTGAATATAATTAGGACGCCTAAAATATCTTTGACGGTGTAGTAGGGGTGAAATGGGATTTTATCTGCGTCGGAGTTTAGGCCTGTGGGGTTGTTTGAGCCTGTTTCGTGGAGAAACAGTAAGTGGACAATTACTAGGGCTGTAATGATGAATGGCAGGATGAAGTGGAATGCGAAAAATCGGGTTAAAGTGGCTTTGTCTACTGAGAAGCCGCCTCAGATTCATTCTACTAAAGTGGTCCCGATGTATGGGATAGCTGAAAGCAGGTTTGTGATTACGGTTGCCCCTCAGAATGATATTTGTCCTCATGGTAGGACGTAGCCTATAAATGCAGTTGCTATAACTGCAAATAATAAGATTACTCCAATATTTCATGTTTCTAGGAATGTGTAGGATCCGTAGTACATCCCTCGTCCTACATGTAGGAATAAACAAATGAAAAATATTGAGGCCCCATTGGCGTGTATGTAACGAATGAGTCATCCGTAGTTGACATCTCGGCAGATGTGGGTGACTGATGAAAATGCTGTTATTGTGTCTGATGTATAATGTATTGCTAGGAATAAGCCTGTGATGATTTGGATTATTAGGCAGATTCCAAGTAATGATCCGAAGTTTCATCAGGATGAGATGTTGGAAGGGGCGGGGAGATCAATGAATGAGTGGTTGATGATTTTAAGTAATGGGTGAGTTTTACGAATGTTTGTCATTGGGTTTCTATAGTTGAATTACAACGATGATTTTTCATGTCATTGGTCACAGTTGAATGCTGTGTAGGAATAATGACAAATTATATTTTTTTATTGAGTCTATTATTTTTAGCTGGGAGTATTGGGTTGGCGTTGAAGCCTTCTCCTATTTACGGGGGGCTTGGTTTGATTATTAGTGGGTTTGTAGGTTGTGTAATGGTGTTAGGGCTTGGTGGATCGTTTTTAGGGTTAATAGTATTTTTAATTTATTTAGGGGGGATGATGGTTGTATTTGGTTATACTACTGCTATGGCTACTGAGGAGTATCCAGAGACTTGAGGATCTAATTGGTTGATTTTTAGCTTTTTGATTGTGGGATTTTTAATGGAGCTACTTTTGATATATTTGATTGATTACTATGGTGGGGTTGAGTTGGTTGATTTAGGTGGGTTAGGTGATTGGTTAATGTATGATGTTGATGATGTTGGTGTAATACTGGAGGGTGGAATTGGAGTGGCAGCAATGTATAGTTGTGCTACTTGAATGATGGTAGTGGCTGGGTGGTCTTTGTTTGCTGGTATTTTTATTATTATTGAAATTACTCGTGATTAATAATGAGGAGGGCGGTTATAAGAGTTAATGAAATTAGGAATGATATGAAGTAGAGTTTTACTAGGCCTTTTTGATTGGTTACTAGTTTTGATAAGCTGGCATGAATAGTTGAGGTGGATTTGGGAATAGCTTTTTCTAGTCAGATTAGGTCGAGGAGATTTAGGGATGTTTTGAAGCTGGTGTTTAATGTTTCTATTGGGATAGCACGGTGAATGATGGGTGGGAAGTATCCTAGAGAGGTCGAGAATATTGAGTATGAGTTGGTTTTTGGGGATGAAAATTTAAGGGTTAGGTTGTTCAGCTCTAAAGCAATTAAGAAGCCTGTGATTGAGATAATTAAGGCTGTGGTTTTTAGGTATCATGGTATAGTTAAGATTTGGATGTTAGTTGGTGGAATGTTGTAGGAGATGAAGAATCCGGCTATGATGCTTCCGATCGCTAGGCGTTTGATGGGATTGATTATGTCTGGGTTTTTTTCATTGATCGTGATGAGTGGGATGTAGCGTGGGTTTGTTATAATAACATAGTAGATAATACGTATGCTGTAAATTGCTGTTATGGTTGTGGCAATGAGTGTAATAATGAGGGCTCAGGCGTTTGTGTTGCAGGTGTTTAGGGCTTCGATAATTAGGTCTTTTGAGTAGAATCCTGTTAAGAAGGGTATTCCTGTTAGGGCTAGGCTACCGATGATAAGGCAGGAGGAAGTGATTGGCATAGTTTTTATAATGTTTCCTATTTTTCGGATATCTTGTTCATCATTTAAGTTATGAATAATTGAGCCGGAGCATATGAAAAGTATAGCTTTGAAGAATGCGTGAGTACAGATGTGTAGGAAGGCTAGGTATGGTTGGTTAATTCCTAAAGTTACTATTATTAATCCTAATTGACTAGAGGTAGAGAATGCTACGATTTTCTTAATATCATTTTGGGTGAGAGCACAGATAGCTGTAAAAATTGTAGTGATAGCTCCGAGGCATAGTATTGCTGTTAGGATTGTGTTGTTGTTTGAGGTTAGTGGGTGGAATCGGATTATTAGGAAAATACCTGCTACAACTATTGTACTTGAGTGGAGTAGGGCTGATACTGGAGTTGGACCTTCTATGGCTGATGGAAGTCATGGATGTAGTCCGAATTGGGCAGATTTTCCTGTTGCTGCGATTAGTAAGCCTGCTAGGGGAATTAGTTTATTATTGTCGTTGAGTAAGATTTGTTGAATTTCTCAGGAGTTTGTATTTAGGCAGAATCATGTTATAGCTAAAATAAATCCAATATCTCCAATGCGGTTATATAGGATTGCTTGTAAGGCTGCAGTGTTTGCGTCGGCACGGCCATATCATCATCCAATGAGCAGAAAGGATATAATACCTACTCCTTCCCAGCCGATAAAAAGTTGAAATAGATTGTTGGCTGTGGTGAGGATAAGTATAGTGATTAAAAATAGGAGGAGATATTTAATGAAACGGTTAATATTTATATCTGAGTGTATGTATCATGAAGAAAATTGTATGATAGATCATGTGACGAATAGGGCAACTGGAAGAAATAGTATTGAGAAGTAGTCAATTTTTAGACTAATGGAAATTTTTATGGAGTTTATGGTGATTCAGTGTCAGCTTGAGATCATATATTCTGTGTTGTTATAGAAAAATATTATTAGGGGTAAGAGACTTAGGATGAATGCATATTTGATTGATATGGTGACGTATAATGGGAAGTTAATATACTTGATTAGGTTTGTTATTGATGTAATTACTGGCATTAGCAGTAGGATAAAAATTATCAGGATTGAGGATGATACGATGTTTATTACTTTTGTTTGGATTTGCACCAAGATTTTTGGTTCCTAAGACCAATGGATTGCTGTTATCCTACAGAAGTAAGAAAGCCATATGTTTAAATATGGAGGCATGAATTAGCAGTTCTTGCATTCTTCCTTGGTAAATAAGGAGGTTTATTTCCTGTTGTTAGATTCACAGTCTAATGTTTTTTTTAAACTATATCTACATATTGTTAGGCCTGTGATTAGTTTGGGATTAATGGTAAGAAGGAACAGTGGAATAATGTGAAGGGCTATAAGGGCGAGTTCTCGTGTGTGTGACGGTTGGAGATTATTTATGTGGCTGGTTAATTTGCCTCGTTGTGTTATGATAATTATGTATATGGAATATAAGGCTGTAATAATGATGTTAATTCCCATGAGAATAATAGAGAAGTTTGATCAAGAGAATAGTGACATGGTGATGAATAATTCACCGATGAGGTTGATGGATGGTGGGAGAGCTAGATTGGCTAGACTTGCTGTAAGTCATCATATTGCTATAAGTGGGAAAATTGTTTGTAGGCCTCGAGCTATAATTATAGTTCGGCTATGGATGCGTTCGTAGTTGGTGTTTGCTAGGCAGAATAGTAGGGAAGAAGTTAGACCGTGGGCAATTATGAGTACTGTAGCTCCTATGAAGCTTCATGGGGTTTGAATTATGATGGATGCGATTACTAGGGCTATATGGCTAACGGAGGAGTAGGCAATTAGTGATTTTAGATCTGTTTGACGTAGGCAGATCGAGCTTGTTATGATTATTCCTCATAGTGATAGGAGGATGAATGGGTAAGCTATGTATTTTGTTAGTGGGTCTAGGATAATCGAGATTCGTATTATTCCATAGCCTCCTAATTTTAGGAGGATGGCGGCTAGGATTATGGAGCCTGCAATTGGTGCTTCTACATGGGCTTTTGGTAGTCAGAGGTGAACACCGTATAGTGGTATTTTAATTAGGAAAGCTATTATGCATGCCAGTCATAAAATATTATTTGATCAGGATGGATTGATGGGGGAGGCAGTTAATGATAGGATTAGGAAGTTTAGGGATCCTGTTGAGTTTTGGATTGAAATTAGGGCAATTAGAAGGGGGATAGAGCCGATTAGTGTATAGAATAAGAAGTATAGACCTGCGTTTAGTCGTTCTGTTTGATTCCCTCATCGAGTAATAATAACGAGGGTTGGGATTAAGGTCGCTTCAAATAGGATGTAAAATATAATTAGTTCGGTAGAGGAAAATGTTATAATAAGTAGAATTTGTAGACTTACTAGCATTGTGATGTAAGTTTTTTGATATGTAGTTCCTTCTTTTTTTAGGTGGTTTTGGCTAGCCATTAGTATTAGTGGTAGTAATCAAGTTGTAAGAATGATCAGGGGGGTGGAGAGGGGGTCTGAAAAGAATAGGGTTGAGAAGTTTATGTTGTTTTCATCGTTTTGCCATAGAAGTGATAGACTAATAAAGCTAATTAAAAAGCTGTAGGAGGTGGTGTAGGTTCAGACTTTTTTTGGTTTGGATAGTCAGGTCAGGGGGAGAAGCATGATGGATGGAAAAATAATTTTTAGCATTGTAGGAGATTGAGGTTTTGGACGTAGTCAGTTCCATAAGTGTTAGAAACTTTTACTAGGAGGGCTAGTCCTACTGCTGCTTCACATGCTGCAAATACTAGAATGGTAATGGGAATTGGTATTGAAATTATTGAGTTGGAATTTAAAGTGGCAATGGATACTATGATGAATAGTGAAAGTATTATTCCTTCTAAGCATAGTAAAGTTGATATCAGGTGTGAGCGGAATACTAAGGTTCCTATGAGTGATAATGTAAAGGCTAGTGTTAGGTTAAAAAAGGCAGATGTCATTTTGGTAATTATGATTGTGATCATAGTCTAATGAGTCGAAATCATTAATTTTAGCTAAACTAATTACCAGTTATTCTGTTCATTCTAATCCTTTTTGTACTCATTCGTAGGCTAATCCTAGGGATAGAATGGTGACTAGGGCGGAGGCTGTGACTATTATTGTAATGGTGTTGGTTGTTTGAATTGCTCATGGAAGAGGAAGTAGAAGAGCGATTTCTAGGTCGAATAATAGAAATGTAATGGCTACTAGGAAAAATTTTATTGAGAATGGTAGTCGTGCAGAGCTTGTTGGATCGAATCCGCATTCGTAGGGGTTAGCTTTTTCTGTATATAAGTTTATTTGCGGAAGTCAAAATGCTACTAAAATTAAGGTTAGTGATAGTATGATGTTTGTAAAGATAATGATAAGTAGGTTAATTACTCCCTTCTGAGGCTTGTCAGAATCTACTAATTGGAAGTCAGTTATATTAATTGTACTAAGGGAGTATGATCCTCATCAATAGATAGATACATATAGGAATAGTCATACTACATCAACAAAGTGTCAATATCATGCTGCTGCTTCAAATCCGAAATGATGCTTGGATGTGAAGTGAAATTTTAGTTGTCGTAGTAGGCAGACAATTAAGAATGTAGTACCGATAATTACGTGTAGTCCGTGAAATCCTGTTGCTATAAAGAATGTGGATCCATAAATTCCGTCTGAAATGGAAAATGTGGTTTCGAAATATTCTGAGGCTTGTAAAGCTGTGAAGTAAAGGCCTAGTATAATGGTGATAAATAGGGCTTGATTTATGTTGTTTCGTTTACCTTCTATTAGGCTATGGTGGGCTCATGTAATTGATACACCTGATGCTAGAAGGACTGAGGTATTTAGAAGTGGGACTTCCAAGGGATTTAGTGGTGTGATTCCTGTTGGGGGTCAGCAGCCTCCTAAGTCATGTGTGGGGACTAGGCTGGAGTGGTAAAACGCTCAGAAGAAACCGGCAAAGAAGAAAACTTCAGAAATGATAAATAGGATTATTCCATATCGGAGGCCTTTTTGTACAATAGGGGTGTGGTGGCCTTGATATGTTCCTTCACGAATAATGTCTCGTCATCATTGATATATAGTTAGTACGTTTGCTAGAAGGCCTAGGGCTAGGAGAGTAGTTGAGTTGAAGTGAAATCATATAACTAGTCCTGATGTTAGTAGGAGGGCTGATAATGCTCCTGTTAGTGGTCATGGGCTTGGGTTAACTATGTGATAGGCATGGGTTTGGTGGGTCATTATGTGTTATCATGTAGATATAGGCTGACTAAGAGGGTAAATACGTAAGCCTGAATTAGGGCTACTGCAAATTCTAGGACGGTTAAGAGAAGAAGAATAATGAATGTAATAGTGGCGGTCGGTGGGCTAATATTTATTAGGACTAATGTAGCTCCGCCAATTAGATGTATTAATAGGTGACCTGCAGTGATGTTGGCTGTTAGTCGGACTGCTAGTGCTATAGGTTGAATGAATAGGCTAATTGTTTCGATGATGATAAGTATAGGGATGAGTGAAATGGGGGTTCCTTGTGGGAGGAAATGAGCTAGGGAGCTTTTCAGTTTGTGTCGAAAGCCTAGGATTACAGCTCCAGCCCATAGTGGAATGGCTATGCTTAGGTTCATTGATAATTGAGTGGTAGGGGTAAATGTATGGGGTAAAAGGCCTAACAGGTTTGTAGACCCAATAAATATGATTAGGGATACAATTATTAAGGCTCAGGTGCGTCCTTTTGGTGTATGAATTAGTATTATTTGTTTGATAATGAGTTTAATTAGTCAATGTTGAAATGAGTGAAGGCGGTTGCTAATTAATCGTTCTGATGAGGGAAATAGAATGGATGGGAATATAATGATGGTTACAACGATGGGTAAGCCTATTATTGTTGGAGTGATGAAAGAGGCGAATAGATTTTCGTTCATTTTAGTTCTCAAGGGGTTTTTGTTTTCTGTGTAACAAGGATTTTTGGTGATGGGGCTGTTGTGAAGGTTTGTGTTGAAATTTTAAGTTGAAAGAGGATGAACAGAGTGATGATTGATGAGACAACGGTTGTAAATCATGTGGATGTATCTAGTTGTGGCATATCACTATGGAGATTTTAGGTCTCTAACTTTAACTTAAAAGGTTAACGCTCTAAGCTTCATAGTGAATCTAGATTATTGAGGCGGATCAGTTTTCAAAGTATTTTAAAGGAACTATTTCAAGGACAATAGGCATAAAACTGTGGTTTGAGCCACAAATTTCAGAGCACTGTCCATAGAATAATCCTGGGCGGTTTGATGTTACTGTAGCTTGGTTTAGGCGTCCTGGAATTGCGTCGGTTTTAAGACCCAATGAGGGTACGGCTCATGAGTGAAGTACGTCTTCTGATGAAATTAGTATTCGAATAGGTAGCTCTATTGGGAGGACTACTCGATTGTCGACTTCTAGGAGTCGGAGTTCACCTGGTTTTAAGTCGTTTGTTGGAACTATGTACGAGTCGAAGCATAAATCTTCGTAGTCGGTATATTCATAGCTTCAGTATCATTGATGACCTATAGTTTTTACTGTTAGTGCTGGATTATTAATTTCGTCTATTATGTATAGAATTCGTAGGGAGGGAAGGGCAATTAAAATAAGAATTACGGCTGGTAAAATTGTTCAGATTGTTTCTACTTCTTGGGCGTCTATTGTGCTAGTATGGGTTAATTTGGTTGTTAGTATAAGTGAAATGATATAGAGAACTAGCGAGCTAATAAGGAAAACGATTATTAGTGTGTGATCATGGAAATTTGTCAGTTCTTCTATGATTGGAGATGTGGCATCTTGTAGACCTAATTGAAATGGGTAAGCCATATAAGATATATAGATTTTAGTCTATAATTTAACCTTGACAAAGTTATGTAATAGTTTTACTAATATCTCATTGAGAAAGACATAAGGGTTATGGAGTTGGCTTGAAACCAATTTTAGGGGGTTCGAGTCCTTCCTTTCTTATTTTACTTTAACGTAAGAGGGCTCTTCAAATGTGTGGTAAGGTGGTGGGCAGCCGTGTAGTCATTCTAGATTTGTTGAAGAATATGAGACTGATAGTACTTCTCGTTTAGAAGCGAAAGCCTCTCAGATCATAAAAATTATTACTAATACGGCTGTTAGGGAGATAAATGACCCTATTGAAGATACTGTGTTTCATGTGGTATAGGCATCTGGGTAGTCAGAGTACCGTCGAGGTATTCCTGAAAGACCTAAGAAGTGTTGAGGGAAGAATGTTATGTTAACTCCTACAAATATGATGGCGAAGTGGGCTTTTGCTCATGTGTCATCTAGGGTATAGCCTGAGAATAATGGGAATCAGTGTACGAATCCTGCTATAATAGCAAATACTGCTCCTATGGATAGAACGTAGTGGAAATGGGCTACTACATAATAGGTGTCATGAAGTACAATGTCCAGGGAGGAGTTTGATAGGACAATTCCTGTTAGCCCTCCTACTGTAAAGAGGAAAATGAAGCCTAGGGCTCATAGTATAGCTGGTGATCATTTAATATTTCCGCCGTGTAGGGTTGCTAGTCAACTAAATACTTTAACTCCTGTGGGGATGGCAATAATCATAGTGGCGGATGTGAAATAGGCTCGTGTGTCTACGTCTAAGCCTACTGTGAATATGTGGTGGGCTCAAACAATGAAGCCTAGGAAGCCAATTGACATTATTGCTCATACCATGCCCATATATCCAAATGGCTCTTTTTTCCCAGAGTAATATGTGACTACATGTGAAATAATTCCGAATCCTGGTAGGATTAGAATGTAGACTTCTGGGTGACCGAAAAATCAGAATAGGTGTTGATAGAGAATAGGGTCTCCGCCTCCTGCTGGGTCAAAGAAAGTTGTATTTAGATTTCGGTCTGTTAATAGTATTGTAATCCCTGCAGCTAGAACTGGGAGAGAAAGTAGGAGAAGTACGGCTGTAATTAAGACAGATCAGACGAATAGTGGCGTTTGATATTGGGTTATAGCTGGGGGTTTTATGTTAATAATAGTAGTAATAAAGTTGATAGCCCCTAGAATGGAGGATACGCCAGCTAGATGTAGAGAAAAAATTGTTAGGTCAACTGATGCTCCGGCGTGGGCTAGGTTACCGGCTAAAGGGGGGTAAACAGTTCATCCTGTTCCTGCTCCTGCTTCTACTATTGATGATGCTAGGAGAAGGAGGAATGATGGAGGGAGAAGTCAGAAGCTTATATTATTTATTCGTGGAAATGCTATGTCTGGGGCTCCAATTATCAATGGGACTAATCAGTTTCCGAATCCACCGATTATCATTGGTATCACTATAAAGAAGATTATAACGAATGCGTGGGCTGTTACGATAACATTATAGATTTGGTCATCTCCTAACAGTGCGCCTGGTTGTCCCAGTTCAGCTCGAATTAAAATGCTTAGAGCTGTTCCTACTATTCCTGCTCAAGCACCGAATAGTAGATACAGGGTCCCGATATCTTTATGATTGGTTGAGAATAATCAACGATTTACGAACATAGGTAAAATGGCTGAGTAAGCATTAGACTGTAAATCTAAACACAGGGGTTTAAGTCCTCTTTTTACCAAGCCTTAAGGTGATATTCATGTTGAATTGCAAATTCGAAGGTGTAGAGAGAATCTCTACTAAGGCTTCTCCCGCCTCCTTTCTGAATGGCGGGAGAAGTAGATTGAAGCCAGTAGTAGGGTGTTTAGCTGTTAACTAAAATTTCGTAGGTTTGAATCCTGCCAGTCTAGTTGAGGTCTTAGCTTAATTAAAGTGATTGATTTGCATTCAATAGATGTAGGATATAGTCTTACAGTCCTTAACAGAAGTTAGACTTAGTGTCTTCTTATAGCTTTGAAGGCTATTGGACTTTATATCCTAAACTTCTATATCAGTTGAGGTGAAAGTGGGAGGGTCAGGGTGCTTAAAATTGTTAGAATTGGGAGGATAAAGTTGTGCTTTGAGCTTTCATGTTGTGATATTATTTTGGAGTTGCTGTTGGTTGGGAATGTTGTAAGTGAGGTCGAGTAGATTAGGCGGGTGTAGAAGAATAAGTTTAATAGGGCTATTATAGCTATTAGCGTTGCTATGGTTGGGCAGTTGTTTTTTAGTAATTCTGTGATGATTGCTCATTTTGGCAAGAATCCTGTTAGTGGGGGGAGACCTCCTAGTGAAAGGAGGAGGAGGGAGGTTAGTGCTAGTAGTATTGGTGATTTGTTTCATAGTATAGAGATTGAGTTGATTGATGTAGAGGTGTTAATTATTAGTATTATGAACATTGGGATTGTGAGTATAATGTAAATAAATAGGTTAAGTAGTGTAAGATTGGGGTTGTATGGGAGGATAGCTACTATTCAGCCTATGTGGGCGATTGATGAGTATGCTATGATTTTTCGCGTTTGTGTTTGATTTAGCCCTCCTCATGCTCCGATAAAGATTGATGAAATTGCAAGTGTTAGAATGATGGTTGGGTTGAATAGTTGATATATTTGAAACATGATTGATAGTGGTGCGATTTTCTGTCATGTTAGTAGAATAAGGCCTGTGTGGAGGGGGATTCCTTGTGTTACTTCTGGTAGTCAGTAGTGGAATGGGGCTAACCCTAGTTTTATTGATAGTGCAGTTAGTATCAGTATAATTAGAATGTTATTTGTTTGTTGTTGAAATGTTCATGTTCCTAGTTGTTTATAATTTAGCACGATAGTGAGGAGAATGATTATTGAGGCTGTTGCTTGTGTAACAAAATATTTTGTTGCGGCTTCAGTTGTTCGTGGATTTTTTTTATTAATTAGAAGTGGGATGATGGCTAGTAGGCTTATTTCTAAGCCTACTCATATTAGTATTAAATTGGTACTGGCTATTGTGATTATGGGGCCCATGAAGATAGTGAAATAGATGATAATGATTGTGATGGGGTTTATTAGTACGGGAAGGGTTTAAACCAACGTTTTCGGGGTATGGGCCCGATAGCTTAATTAGCTGACCTTACTGTTTAGGATGGGGTGTACGGGTAGCACGGAGAATTTTGAATTCTTAAGAGTAGGTTCAATTCCTACTGTCCTAGAAATAAGAGGATTTAAACCTCTATAATTTACTCTATCAAAGTAACTCTTTTGTCAGACATATTTCTATAGATAGGGTGGGATACTTGCTAGAAAGATTGGTAATGAAATATGTCATATACAGAATGCTAGGGTTAGAGGTAGGAAATTTTTTCATAGGAGATGTATGAGCTGGTCATATCGGAATCGTGGGTATGAGGCTCGAATTCATAAAAATACTGTTGACAGGAATAGTGTTTCTGTTATAAAGTTAATTGAGTAGAGTTCAGGTGTGTTGATGCTGTGGAGTGGGCCTAAAAAGATAATAGTTGTTAGAGCATTTATTAGGATAATATTAGTGTATTCGGCTATAAAGAATAGTGCAAATGGCCCAGCAGCATATTCAACGTTGAATCCTGAAACAAGTTCTGATTCCCCTTCCGTTAAGTCAAATGGGGCGCGGTTTGTTTCTGCTAGGGTTGAGATAAATCATATTATGGCTATTGGTCAGGTAGGGATAATGAGTCATATCTGCTCTTGGGTGGTGATGAGTATTTGTAGGGAGAATGAGCCACTTAATAGTAGGGCTGAGAGTAAGATAATGGCTATTGTCACTTCGTATGAAATTGTTTGGGCGACGGCTCGTAATGCTCCAAATAAGGAGTATTTTGAGTTGGATGCCCATCCTGATCATAAAATAGAATATACTGAAAGGCTTGATGTTGCTAGAATAAATAAGACTCCTAGATTGAGGTTGATTAGTGGGTGAGGTATTGGTAGGGGAATTCATAAGCTTAGGGCGAGTGAGAGGGATAGGGTTGGTGCAATGATAAATAATGAAATTGAGGTTGTTAGGGGTCGTATGGGTTCTTTTATGAATAATTTTATGGCGTCTGCGAAGGGCTGGAGGATTCCATATGGGCCTACAATGTTTGGGCCTTTTCGTAATTGCATATAGCCTAGGATTTTTCGTTCTACTAATGTTAAGAATGCTATAGCGATTAAGATTGGTATTAGGAGGGTTAATATATTAATGTAATACACTATTAGGAAGAGGATTTGAACCTCTGGGAACAAGGTTTTAAGTCTTACGCAATTTCCTGGCTCTGCCACCCTAATTACCTTGTCTAGGTGAAATTGGTTGTACGCAAATATTATATTAAGATTTTATTCATATATTGATTTTAGAGCGCTTATGTTAAGGTGGCTCTATTTCTCTGGTCCTTTCGTACTGGGAGAAATTGTAAATAGATAGAAACCGACCTGGATTGCTCCGGTCTGAACTCAGATCACGTAGGACTTTAATCGTTGAACAAACGAACCATTAATAGCTTCTGCACCATTGGGATGTCCTGATCCAACATCGAGGTCGTAAACCCTAATTGTCGATATGAACTCTTAAATAGGATTGCGCTGTTATCCCTAGGGTAACTTGGTCCGTTGATCAAAATTTTTTGGGTCAATAAGATTAAGTAGGATGCTTCAACTTGTTGGTCTGAGCTAGAATCATTCGGAGGATTTGTTGTTCTCCGAGGTCACCCCAACCGAAATTTTTAGCTTATTTTTTTTTGTTTTAAGACCATTAGGTTAGTTGTTTTAGAAATTAAGCTAATTAATTCAAGCTCCATAGGGTCTTCTCGTCTTATTATGTTATTCCAGCCTCTTCACTGGAAGGTCAATTTCACTGATTGAGAATAAGAGACAGTTGAACCCTCGTTCAGCCATTCATGCTAGTCCCTAATTAAGGAACAAGTGATTATGCTACCTTTGCACGGTCAGGATACCGCGGCCGTTTAACTTTAGTCACTGGGCAGGCAATGCCTCTAATACTTGTGATGCTAGAGGTGATGTTTTTGGTAAACAGGCGGGGTTCGTGTTTGCCGAGTTCCTTTTATTCTTTTTAATCTTTCCTTATGGCACTCCTGTGTTGGGCTAACAATTATAATTTTAGATAATTTTATTGGTGGTCTATTATCTATTGTTTTATAACTAACAATGGTTATCCGAGTTGTTATACGCTTGTGCCTGGAGAATTTTTTCTTGTTACTCATATTAACAGTATTTCATCTATATGATTATAGATTAACCCAATTTTTATGTAGGAATTCATTAGGAATAGTTGAATTAGTAAGTTTTAATGTTGAGCTTGAACGCTTTCTTTATTGATGGCTGCTTTTGGGCCTACAATGGTTAAGTTTGTGCTTTTATGTTTATTCACTACTGAAGGTTTTTTCCATTCCAAAAGAGCTGTCCCTCTTTTGGCTATAATTTAAATTTACATTTGGATTTGTTATTCTTGAGGTAAATTTAAAGTTGAACTGATATTCATTTTTTGGGTAACCAGCTATCACCAAGCTCGTTAGGCATTTCACCTCTACCTAAAAATCTTCCCACTATTTTGCTACATAGACGGGTTGATTCATAAAATTGTTTTTAGGTAGCTCGTTTGGTTTCGGGGTTTTTAGCTTTAATTCTTTTAGTTAAAATTTTTCTAGTTAATTCATTATGCAAAAGGTACAAGGGTTAATCTTTGCTTATTTTTACTTTTAATTAGTCTTTCATCTTTCCCTTACGGTACTTGCTCTATAGCTCCTAGGAGGTTAATTTCTTTCTCCAATACTTTAGTTAGGTTAAATGTTTTAGTCTATTGAAAAAAATAGTTAAGTCAGAGGGTGCTAGGGCTAGAATTGGTTCAAAGTGTTCATTATTTATGAATTCTTCTGGGTGTAGGCCAGATGCTTTAGTATTAAGCTACACTGTGATTGTTCCAAGCACACTTTCCAGTATGCTTACCTTGTTACGACTTATCTCCTCTCATAAATTGGTCTGTGTAGTATTATGTATGGCTAGATTAATTTAATTTGAGGAGGGTGACGGGCGGTGTGTACGTACTTCATTGCTCTATTCAATTAAGCTCTCTATTCTTAATTTACTACTAAATCCTCCTTTACCCTTTAATTTCATAAAGGGATTCGTAGTGTTCTTTTAGAAGAAAATGTAGCCCATTTCTTCCCATCTCATTGGCTACACCTTGACCTAACGTTTTTATGCTTGTTCTTGTGCTTACTTTGGTGCCTTTTTAGGGTTTGCTGAAGATGGCGGTATATAGGCTGAATTAGCAAGAGATGGTGAGGTTTAGCGGGGTTTATCGATTATAGAACAGGCTCCTCTAGATGGATATAAAGTACCGCCAAGTCCTTTGAGTTTTAAGCGGTGGCTAGTAGTTCTCTGGCAAATATTTTTGTTATTAAATTATTCAGGTTTAGGGCTAAGCATAGTGGGGTATCTAATCCCAGTTTGGATCTTAGCTATCGTGTTAATAGAAACTAGAATTACTTTCGTTATTGGGTTTAAGTCCTAACAATGAATTTTCACATATAAGTTGGATTTTAATTCTATTTGTGCTAGATATAGTTACCACGTTTTACGCCGAGAATAATTAGTTTGGGTTAATCGTATGACCGCGGTGGCTGGCACGAAATTTACCAACCCTAAGAGGTATAGCTTAGTCAAACTTTCGTTTATTGCTTAATATTTATCACTGCTGGGTCCCGTGGGGGTGTGGCTAGGCAAGGTGTCTTAAGCTATGTTAATGTGCTTGATACCCTCTCCTTAAATTTTAAATAAATGTTTAAGGGATTTTACACCGGCTCATGGATGTTTGCATGTGTAATCTTACCTCCAATTAATTATAAGGCCAGGACCAAACCTTTGTGTTTATGGGATAATATATCCATCTAAGCATTTTCAGTGCTTTGCTTTATGTTAAGCTACATTAAC